CCTATTTTTACAGTACGATGGTTGGCTGTTCACGGCCTAGCTGTACCTACCGTCTTTTTTTTGGGGTCAATATCAGCAATGCAGTTCATCCAACGATAAACCAAATCCCGAATTATAGAGCTATGACACAATCAAACCCGAACGAACAAAATGTTGAATTGAATCGTACCAGTCTCTACTGGGGGTTATTACTCATTTTTGTACTTGCTGTTTTATTTTCCAATTATTTCTTCAATTAGGAAAACGAAAGAAAATAAATAATAATTCTAGGCGTTCTCTTAGCCCATTCGGAAGGATCTTATCTCATAATTATCCATGACTGTTTATGTCTCTAGCATGACCACTTGATAAAATTGGAGGGAAGTGGAGTAAATGGCCGATACTACTGGAAGGATTCCTCTTTGGATAATAGGTACTGTAACTGGTATTCTTGTGCTCGGTTTAATAGGTATTTTCTTTTATGGTTCATATTCTGGATTAGGTTCATCCCTGTAGTAATCGGATGAATTGATTTCTAGACATGAAAGCGTAGGAACTCAACGGGACTCCCTTCTTTGTTTGTATGATTCGAGGGGAAAGGGCCCGTTGGGTTCTTAAGAATCATAGTCTTTTTTTTCGTCTAAAAAACAAAGTGGACTTCTTTTCTGCCGTTTCAAAAAACTCCATTCTATTTTTTCTGATGATACTTTTGAAAAATAAACTTCATTGATTGATTCAGAACACCTGTTCCTTGATCTTGATAGTATCAATGAGTATTTTCCAAGTTAGAAGAAAGGGGGAATCACTCAATTTCCTGGATTATATATATATATTTCTGTAGATTTGATATCGTACAAATACTTTTGATACTCTATTTACCTATTTATTTTAATATCTCAGAAAAATGGAAATTTTTTATAAGTTCATTGAATAAGTTCTATTTAATCAATAAAATGAGATTCCCCCCTTTTTTTGTTTGTCCACTACTTTATTGTACGTAAGAAAATTCTACGTAATAAATCGAAAAAAAAAAGTTCTGATACATCTGGAAAAGCGAAACCAAGACTAGGAGTTTTAGACGAACAGGATCAAAAATCATTACTCTTTCGACACAAGAAAAGGAATTTTCTACACCCCTTTCTTGTGTCGAAGACTAGAAGGACGAATAATGCCTCCTAGTCTTATTTGTTCCCCGCAACTCTAGTTTGTTTTATTACCCGCTTACTTATGCCTTACTTATGCTAATATCTATCCCAATTTTATTCTATTTGAAATAGAATAAAATTGATACATTTTATGACATTGAAATCTGGCAATAGTAATATAGTCGTACTAATTCAATTTGGCTAAAAAAACAAAGAAAGAGATGGTAAAGTCATAAAGTCAAATAAAATAGTCCTCTTCAAACAAAAATATACCTATTATGACTAGTAATACGGTACAAGGGATTCCCGAAAGCTCATAGAAAAAAAGCAAGTAAATAAAAGGTTTTTCAGAATTTCATTTTTTTGTTTTTTTATCATACATAATTGACAACAATAATTTGGTTCTTTTTATGAACCTGATGTCGATAAATCCACGAGTCTAGAAATTCATTTCGGCCAATTGAACTTTCTCGAACTGTTTCTTTTTAAGAACCAAAAAGATTTGTGCCAAAATAACAGATGCCAAGAAGAACAAAAGACCTTGGACACGTAATGGATCTTGAAGTACTATTTCTGCATCTCCCTGACCAAATCCACCCACATTAGGATTACTTGTTAATGGTTGATCAAATTTGATGGATTCACCCTCTGAAACAAGGAGTTCTGGTCCTGGAGGGATAATATCAACCACTTGACGTCCATCCGATGGATCTGTTATGGTTATTTCATATCCCCCTTTTTCTTTTCGTATGATTTTACTTACTATACCCGCTCCTGTAGCATTATAAACTGTATTGTTACTCTTGCTTCCGTCAGGATAAATCTGACCCCTTCCCCTATTGCCACCTACGTATATAGGATATTTTAAGAAGTGAACATCTTTCTTAGTAGCGGGGTCGGGGGAAAGAATAGGAAAGGCAATTTCACTATATTTCTGACCAGGGACAGGCCCTATCACAAGAATATTTTTTTGATTAGGGCGATAGCTCTGAAAAGACAAATTGCCTATCTTTTCTTTCATCTCGGGAGAAATACGATCGGAAGGAGCTAATTCAAACCCCTCTGGTAAAATAAGAACAGCCCCTACATTCAAACCCCCCTTCTTACCATTAGCAAGAACTTGTTTCACTTGCTTATCATAAGGAATTCGAACAACTGCTTCAAATACAGTATCAGGAAGTACCGCTTGTGGAACCTCAATATCCACGGGCTTATTAGCTAAATGGCAATTGGCACATACAATACGCCCAGTCGCTTCTCGTGGATTTTCATAACCCTGCTGCGCAAAAATGGGATATGCACTTGAAATGGATGTCCGAGTTATGATATATATCATAAGCGATACGGAAATAGATCGAGTAATCTGTTCCTTTATCCAAGAAAAATTATTTCTAGTTTGCATGGTCTAATCATTGATCCGAAAATTTCTACAATAAATTGGGTAGGTCGCTAGTATAGTTCCCTATCCACGATTCTGCTATTTATTGGAATCATTTTACTGGAATACTATAGTATGAAAAGTATGAAAATCCCCCGGATAGAAAGTTTTTAATGCTTATGTAGAACTACAAAGAAAGAAACATTCTAATTGGATTAAATTAATATTGGTGGATCATTTATCAATCATTCATTGAATGATAAATAACTACAAGTGACGGAGATACACGATTTAAATAACGGAAAATCCAATATTTAAAAATAGTATCGAGGATAACTGGAAAGGTGGAAACAAGACCAGATATAATTTGATCATTATGAACAAATCCAAAATCTTTGTAGACAGAACAAATCATTAGTTCCCAACCGTGGGGTGAATGAAATCCGATACATAAATCGGTTAATAAAAGAATCGAAAAAGCTTTTACTGTATCACTTAAGTTATATAGGAATTCCTGAGCCCAAGAGTTAAGAATAACAAGTTCTTCATTACCTAAAATTGAATAACCGCTTAGAATACCAAAACAGATTATATTTGTCGAGAAGTGCAAAATCGTATGGATACGATCCTCGTTGTGTATCTTGATTAATTGGATCGTTTCTTTGTGAATTGCTATAGAAAGCTTTTGTAGATCTGTCTCCGAGTATTCCTTAATTATTTCGTCCAAGAAGAGGATTTCCTCTAATTCTATGAACTTTTCTAGAATACTTTTTTCTTGAATATCATTCAAAAAAATTGCGGATTGACCAGTATTTGACCAATTTGTAACCCAAGATTCCACGCTTTTAGTAAATGAGAGAGAAATCCACCAGGGCAAAAATATTATAGATGCAAGATACAAAAGAGGAGTGAATGTTTTCTTTTTTGCCATTTTTCACCTGTGAATTTTGAATTAACCCACTGACTCTATGTGATCGAATATTTCTTTCAAACATGAGTTCTAGACAAGGTATCAAACCTATGAATCTATTTTAGTTGTAATTTTGTTTGAATCTAGAAACAATACAGAAATAGACTATGACTCCACTTCGAATTTGAATCAAGAAATAATCCAAAATATTGTTTCAAGATATCTCAATTCATCAAATTCCGACCAAGTGTCTCTTTTCGATGAATGACCGAAAGAAGTACTTTAAGAAATGAATATTATTGAGATTTTGAGACGAAAGAACTCCTATTTCGAAAAAATTCCAATGATTCCCCATAGCCAAGAATAGAATAATTGAGAGAAAGATATTGTCATGATCAAACAAATAAGCGGCAAAACAAGACAGAAATGGGCCAGTTATCATTATTAAGAAACCCCATTATTGGTTAGTAAGGAACACAAACGAAAGGATAAAAAAAGGTCGATTGACAAAAAAAAAAGGAACTAATTTACAAGATATGATTTATCCGCATCTAAAGTATCACTTCCAACAAATATGAAACTTAACAAAAAAAGAGTTTTGTTTTATGGTTGTTCCATATACGTCGGCTTTGGCTCGACTGAACGTTCTGACGAAACTTCAGTTAAGTTATGTTATAGAAAAAGCAGGATTCTTGTATTTTTTCCCTCCTGCTGAGAAAGCATTCGTTCTTCAGCCCAGTTCCTTTTAAAAGACTTCAATTGGTACGCGCAAGAAATAGGCCAATTCCGCGGCTTTTTGTTCAATTTCTCGTGGAGTCAAATTCTCATCAGTGCGAGTCAACGGAATAGCCCCCCGGCCTCTGATGTCCATATAAAGGACACGACGAGCATAAATACCCTCTTTAACTTCTATTCTAACGGATTGAATATCTTTTATGCGGAATCGGAGGAATATGCGACGGTTTTTTCCAGGAAATCCCCAACGAAAAATACATACTATTCCTTTCTTTCTATCGAATCGATCATAACCACTACCTACATTCCAGGAAATTGTGCACCACAAATAGGAACTAATAAAAAGACCCGCGATCCCGTAGAAAGACATCACGATCCCTTGTGGAAAAAAAATGATTTCCTGAGACGGAACAAAAGGTAGCAAATTTCTACCAAGATAACTGGAAATTCCAACCAATAAGAATCCTAATGAACCTAAAAAAACGATAAGGGCCCAGCAAAAATTACTTAGTTTTCGAGACCCCGTTATAAGTTCTATCCATATATGTTCTGATCGCCAACTCATACTTGATCCGATTGCATTTTATTGGAATTGAGAAAATACCCCAAATGGTTTTTACTTTTTTTCTTTCCGAAGGAATTCTCATCAACTAGCACTAGTTTGATGTGAACTAGCACTAGTTTGATGTGAACCTTTAGGAGTAATTCATCAAATTGGTTAGATCTAAAATAATAACATACTCTTCATATAATCCCAATATACATATTGATATACATATAGATCGACCAACTTTACATTTTAGGCATCTGACGATCCTGATCTATTTGAAACTAGCTAGAATTCATTTACCCATAGATCATTTTCTGCAGGCATAAGAGCTTTTTCCTTTCTGTTCGGCGGAAATCACATGTTATACCACATTTCCCGAACTAAATATCTGTGTTATGCTACAAGTGTAAGTTTAAAAAAAAAAACGGATAAGATTGGATTGGGTCTCCTTAGATCTAAACAATCTTGTTTTTTTGAACATGAAGAAATAAAGAAGCCATTGCAATTGCCGGAAATACTAGGCCTACTAAAGGCACAAAAATAGAGGGAAAGTTGAAAGTTGTCATAAAATGGGTACCTCGATTTACTATTTGTACCTGTTATTAGTTTTTTAAAATATCATTTTTTATATTTATACTAATTATAATTAAGAATTGTAATTATTATGAATTCGTAGTTATTATTAATTAATTCAATTTGAAAATTCTTAGTAGAGATATAAGTATCTATATATCTAAGTGAGTATATAGAATAAGTCCAAGGAATGTAGAACTAAATAAATGGACTTATTCATCTAAGCTAACTACTTGTTTGCTACAAATAACAACATGTAACTTAGTGCGCTCTACTTGATTGAATTGGACTTCAAAGGAAAGAAGGCGTGGAGCTTAAATAACTCACTTAGAACACTTTTTAAAAGATTACGTGGTACGATTAGGTCGAATAAGCCCTTCTGGAATAAATATTCAGCCGCTTGTGAACCTTCGGGTACTGTTTTATTCAATGTTTGTTCAATTACTCTTTTACCCGCAAATGCAATGTAGGAATTGGGTTCGGCAATAATGATATCTCCCAACATACCAAAACTGGCTGTTACCCCACCAGTAGTAGGAGATGTAAGGATTGATACATAAAATAACTTTTTATTTGATTGATAATCATATAAGGCAGACGATATTTTAGCCATTTGCATCAAGCTCAAACTTCCTTCTTGCATGCGCGCCCCTCCCGAAGCACACACTATAATAAGAGGTAGAAATTGATTGGTAGCGTACTCAATCAAACGGGTGATTTTCTCCCCGACTACGGATCCCATACTACCCCCCATAAACTGAAAATCCATAACCCCAATTGCTACGGGAATACCGTTTAGTTGACCTACGCCTGTTTGAACAGCCTCAGTTAATCCTGTCTTTCTTTGATAAGAATCAATCCGATCTTTATAAGGCTCCTCCTCCGAATGAAATCCAATGGGATCCAGAGAGACCATGTCTTCATCCATAGGATCCCAAGTACCGGGATCGATCAAAAGTTCGATTCTTTCTGAACTACTCATTTTCAAATGATATCCACATTGTTCACAAATATTCATTTTTGATTTCAAAAATTTCTTATAATTTAATCCATAACAATTTTCGCATTGAACCCACAAATGCCTATATTTTTGAGTTGGATCGAGATCATTAGACCTTTCTCTTAGAGTTAAATCGCTACTCTTCGCGCGAGGTCGTATACTGGAGCTCCCGCTTTCACTATGAGTTCTACCTTTATCAAAAACGCACTTAGAAATGTAACTGTCACTACTATCACTTCCAATGGACGTATCAATACATATTTGAGACTGAAGATAACTGTCGATGCAGCTAGTAATGTTATTATTCCAACTAGATTGAGTATCATACATGTAACGATTGTATAAGGAATCTTCACTCGTAGATCCATTATTCATATAACTAGAATTGCGATAAATAGAAAAAGAACTTTCTAGTTCACTCAGAAAAGAATCATCGTTGGCAATCTCAAAAATCTGATTTTCAATATCAAAATAGATAGAATAACTGTCTCCATTACTATCCCTAACTAAAAAAGTATCATCCGAGATGAAATTCCGAATGTCTTTGACGCCAAATAAATGATTGACATTGCTGTAACTAGAATTGTTACGACCCCTCCAACTATGAATGTTTTTAGCCCTACCTTTTCGATTCGGATCTTCACTTTCACTAGTATTTTCAATAGGACCAAGATTGTCCGTTGATTTCTTTATCCCATACCTGCGTTCTAACTCCTTCTTAAACACCATCGAATTAAACCACCGTCTTTCCATAGAGTTTTCTTGCCCCCTATTTGCATAAAAATACAATAGATGAATAGTCATTCGATCCACAATTCTTTATTTTTATTTGAATATCTTTTTTCCTATCAGACTAAACATAGAAATTCAATCACTACTAATAAGATAAGAAGTGTGAAAAAGGATTCTCTTTTGTGCAAATCCGGGGGTAAGACTTCACTATAATATGAATATGATGGAATCCCCTTTCATTCTAACTATAATGATAAAAAGTGGTTTTTCCTATATCTTCGCATCGAACAAAAAAAAAAAGAAATATTTGTTCTCTCCTAGAAAGAATTTTTTTGTAAAATCTCGTCTAATAACTAACTATTACCAAGTAATAAATTAAGGTTCTATTCCAACACGGAACGAAAAAGAAAAGACAATATACAGGATGGGTCGAAAGGTTTGTGATACTTCCTTGATTCAGGGAAACTACAGGATATATAAAGAATATACCAATCCTAA